TCCATATATATCATACGTATGAACGGAAGCAAGACAGAGAAATGGAGGGCATTTTCATTTTCGATGCAAGTTCGAATTTGAGCTTGAGCCAGGTACAAATAGAAAGAAATGCAAATTGATAAAGCATTCCTGGGAAAAATTATGTCACTTAGGCTGATGGAGTCTTTTATCGGATATCAAAATTGATCCAATTTATACCTAATTCTTTTATTATGATATTACGATCAGGGTACAAAAAAAGAGAAAATCAATGAATTCAAGAGTCAATCTGCTCTCTATGAATGAGATAAAAAAAGAAGAATAAGGAACAGCATAGAGTTTCCATTTTTTTAGCACACGCAATTGAATGTTCAAAAAGGAATTCACAAATATTTTTTTTGGTAGTAGAATCTCTAAAATACAATGGAATTGCGTACATATATAGTCATAGGAGTAATCTTTAGGAAGTACATGCCGATATAGCTATCTAGCTATCCGTATATCACATCTTTTATCATAATTGAACTTGGTGCAACATAGGTTAGGTCGCACTCTATCATAATGTCTATCTTCTATTTCTATTCAATGAAATATTCAAGCATGATGATCCTATATAGGGATATGTGCATAAGAAATAGACCCGGACTCGGTATCCACGTATAAAAATTTATGTTCTGGAGTTTACACTGTTCTGGGGTTTACATATACACATATATTTTATTATAATTAGAATAATTATAATTGATAATGATTAGTCGTAAATCAATTGGATTTTGCATCCATTAAGGGAATACAAATGGAGATACAAATTGAAGAGCTGTTCGCTAATTCAAAGTAAGAAAAGTAAGTAAGAGTAAAAGAGTAATAAGTAAATAGTTAATGAAGTAAAGAGTGAATTATTCTAAATTGCCCTGCATTTTACAGTATGTGACCGGGGCCGGGAATCTTTTCACTTTTCTAAAGTGAAAAGAGAAGGTAAGTTTTTAAGCGACGCGTGTTTTGAGATAAAATCAATCGAAGAAAAGAATAGAAACAGGATCCAATAAAAAAGAGGAATTCTTTTTTGGAAAAGGATAAGTACAATGGGATTCAAGATCCAAAAATAAAAGAAATTAAGAAAGTAAAAAATTCAAATCAAAACAAAATGAGGAGAGAAATAGAAATAGAATAATAATAAATAGAATTCTATAAATTAGAAATAGATTAGAAATAGATTATAAATAGAATATAAGGAATATAAGTATATATATAGAATATAGAATTCTATAATATAAATAGAATCTAATTTCTTATATAATTTCTTTATTTCTTTATCCATTTTGGATGGGATTTTTTGGCGGCATGGCCAAGTGGTAAGGCGGGGGACTGCAAATCCTTTATCCCCAGTTCGAATCTGGGTGTCGCCTGATCAAAAAAAAATACTTGGAATTTATTAATCCTGTTGATCGAACTTGACGAATTCTTGCCCCGCAAAAGCATAGGCAAGGGCTAGGTCTGTCGATACTTGATTTCCGTAGGGCCTATAAAAGACTGTCATATTTTTTCTCAAAATCTGGGTTCTGAGTGTGGCTAAAACAGGTACCAAGAAATCTGAAGCAACCCAATATTATGAATGATTGGTTTGGGCTATTCTGAATTGAATCAAATAAAAGAAATAGTGAGAATTCATTCTGGGCATCAGAACTATGAAAGTAAGAAGTCGGAAATCTTGGTATCCAAAGGTTCCTAAGAGACACTCCATTTTGGCTACTAAGGTTGAAGAAAGGATTCTAAAAAAGATTAGAAAGACTCCCTAATTATTTTACACTATAATTTTCTTAATATTGAGGTAGTGTCTACTAACTCTGTATGCGATGAAATTAGATTAGATAGGCTGATGGGAAATTCATTGAATAATTGTGGGTGGAAAGAACTGAAAATACTTTGTATCCAGACTCACTAGAGTCTCTTAGTGCTGCTCATAAATTTCATCAGAATGGTTGAATGGCTCTTCTTTTTTTTATTATATCTTATATTTTATTTGCTTTTTTATTATTCTATTTTCTTTTTTTTTTCAATTATTTCTATTTCAATAGAATTCTATTGAATAAGAAATATAGGAACTTTTTATGAGTGGATTCATGAAATTGTTTCATAAAGAGCCGTAAGTAAGAATCCTATTTTGACTCTGCACCATTGATTCCACTATGATTATGAATCAATAATGGAATAATTCCTTCATTTCATAGAGATAGGGGACATCATTCACATGGATATAGTAAGTCTCGCTTGGGCTGCTTTAATGGTAGTGTTTACATTTTCTCTTTCGCTTGTAGTATGGGGAAGGAGTGGGCTTTAGAGCTAGGAATATTACTAATTTAGTACTTTACTGAAAAATATACTTGTATCAATTGTGATCGTTTTGCGAAAGCTTAAAAAAAACTTGACTTGCTTTAGTTTATCTATATCTATATATTCTATATATTAGTAGTATTAGATTTCTATTTTCTATGGAATCCTCTATTTCATATTTTTATTTTAT